ATTAATGTAAAAGAACCGTGTGATTTTTAAAAGCGTTCACTGTATAATGCAATGAAAGAAAAAAAAAATGAAGTGAATTATAATCAGATACATCTAAAGTTTTTTCGAACCATTTGAATCACTACTTGATTCAAATGGTTCGAAAAAACTTGCACAAACCTTCTTTAATATAATATACGGGACGATGTTCCTATGTATTCTTCAGGCCCTTTCTTCAATTAGTTGTTAATGTGAATGAACCATAACTATGTAGTCCTATTCCTAATAGATTGACCCCAAAATAGCATATCCAAATTATAAGAAATCCTATAGAAGCCACAATTGCCGAATCCACACCCTGAAAGCTCTGATTTGTTCTACTATGTAAATAAATCGCGAATATGGTCCAAGTAATAAATGCCCAAGTTTCCTTGGGGTCCCAATTCCAATAAGACCCCCATGCCTCATTAGCCCATACTGCTCCCGAAAGAATACCTATGGTTAAAAAAGTAAACCCTAAACTAATGACACGATAACTCCACTGATCTAATTGTTGGGTTAATTGATACCTGTGATAATTTATAAATGAAAGAAAAGAAGTGTTTTGTAAAACACTTCTTTTTTCATTCACAAAGGAAAATGACCCAATTAAGAAATGATTGCTTTTGCGAGGAATATCTAGGTTTTTTCGAAATGTAATGACTAAAAGAGCTACGGATAATAACGATCCACATAAAAGAGCTGCATAACTCAATAACATCATACTTACGTGCATCATTAACCACTGGGATTGTAGAGCAGGGACTAATATTGCAGATTGATGCATTTCGGTTGAAAGACCCGAAGTGGCAAAGCCTTGGGTAAAAATAGCACTTGGCGCGGTTATTGCGCTTAAATAACTTTTCTGATTCCGTCTTTTAGGAAACATATGAATAATGGAGAAACTCCATGAAAGAAACATTAAAGATTCATATAAATCGCTTAACGGCAAATGTCTCGAATAAATCCAACGAGTAACTAATAATCCAGTTATACAGAAAAAGGTAGCCATCATGGCTTTTTCTGACAAATCAAATAGTACTACGGTTTCATGGACTAATAAGGTCATCAAATGAATCGTAATAACAATTGAAATGATAGAAAAAGAGATGTGAGTTAATATATGTTCTAAAGTGGCAAATATCATAATTTTTTTTAGGGGGGTATCCCCAATTACGGAATGGAAATCCGGAATTGAATTCATTATAGGATCTATTGTGCCTTTTTTAGAAGATGCCGCCACTCGGACTCGAACCGAGATGCTCTAGCACTGCTTCCTAAGAGCAGCGTGTCTACCAATTTCACCATGGCGGCTTCATCGAAATAATCATAGTCCATATGATGTTCAATCGTCGAGATTGAGGGATTTAATGCAATCTATTTTAGGAAATGTTAGAATCGATGAATAAAGACCCGTTCAAATAAATATTTAAACGCTCAATAATCCTTAGTCTCATGGCAGGGGGTCATTTTAAACAGCGGGCTTTTCCGTATTATAAGTTCTTCTGGAATAGTTGGAACTAGACGGTTATGCCCTGAGTCCGGGTATAGAACTAAGAATTTTTTTTTCTCCTTTTTTGACGATTCATTTCTCATTTATCTGATTTGATAGATCCGAAATGAAAAAGATTCATTTTTCAATGAACAAAATAAAACAATATTTTTTATATATCACAACTTCATCACTACATCCAAAAGATTTCTATAAAAATTTGGATAGTTTGGTATCAAAGATGTATTAATGATTGGGATCTTCATTGTATACATAACATAATTTGTGTGAGGATTTACCAAACCCATTAGGTATTGGACCGGGCATATCGTATAACAAAAGAGTTTCAATCTTTATCGGAATTCTACTGTATGTACTTTAACTTAGAAAACTTAGAAAATAAAATTTAAACTGATAAGATCTTTTTATATATAGAATTGAAATCTAATATTAATAGATAAAATAATTTAGATATTAGATCTAGATATATCGATTGATCGATCCTCCAGCTCAAACATGGGATAGGATCTATTGGGGTTGGATTACGTAAGATTGACTCATTCTTTAGTACATAAATATCGATCTAAATGGGATCCTGGCAGTTTTATTATTTTGTTTTTTTTTTTTTTTTATCTGTTCGAAACAAGAGGGAGTCCTTGTAGACATGTAGTGATTCAGAGAGCTACAAATCAAAGTTTTAAAATGTATATTTTAATCAATTAGTTTCAATAATCCATTGACTTTGACTATGAATCTTATCCCCGCCTTACTTTGGAACAAAAAGGGGGGCTCTAACCTCGTTCATACTTGTTTCAGATTTTCCAAAAATCTTAATGATGTATAACTATTGGAGATACATAATCCAATAAGCCAATCCCTTCCTAAGAAAAAAAAAATAAGAGTTTTGTTATTGTGAAAAATGAATCGATGGGGAAAGTTACAACCCCCATCTCGCGAATTATAAAAACCAATCAATGAAAGGTGAAACCTTGTATTTTGTGTCTAACTACTTCTTTCTTTTTTTTTTTTCAAACAAAAAAAGAAATCATTTTTAGAACCTAGTATACAGAATAATTCGTATTCTACATACCACAACAGCTAGTTCTATCTCATATTGATGAGTTCAAAACATTAGTTAATGTGAATTCTTCATCTTATAAATTTAATCATCCAATTCATCGAGTCATGCTGATTCAGATTCAGATCATTCCAAGGCTTTATTACTTGTTTGTCGCACAAAAAAACTTTTTGAATGCCCGGTAGAAATAGATTTAGCTAAAGATAAAGCTTTTGCCGCGGCCTGATATCCCCTTCTTTTCCAAATATTTCTACGAATATGCTTTTTTGACAGAGAAGTACGTTTCTTTGGAACCGCCATTTCAAAATAAAAGGGTCACTCATTTTTATAGTTGGACGTGAAAGACATTTATTGTTCAATTCAAAATAGATTGTTCTTTCTATTAACTATTCATTATCTATCTTTATTCCATAGCCGATACTTATGCTTACTTCACTTCATAACATAGAAAAGTATGGATACAGATAGATGAGCATCGCATATGGTATCATTAAGGATAAAAAAAGAAATGAAATAGAAGAAAAAAGAAAAAACGATGTGATTTTCAAGGGAATTTTTTTTTTTTCACATTTCCATTACATCCAATGTTCGAAGAAAGAATAATTTGTACTGATTGGGGGCTTCATATCTTTATTCAATCTATGTCTACGGGCGGGATCTACTACCGTTGAATCGGATGCCATTGATAAGAATCAAAAAGGTTCCAATTCATATCTCAGTCTATTTATATAATATATATANTNANTNNTTATAAATGTTACATTTAAAAAATCGAAAAGCTTAAGAACCCTTTCCTAATTTAGGAAACCAACAATGAATGTAACCTTTTTCTATTAATTGATCAAGCTCGGAGATAGAGTCCACATAATGAAAATGGAAATTAAATCAAAGTAGTTAATCCGTTAAACAATACATTACTTGATAAAATAAAGGGAATTTGAGTCATTTCTCATTTTAGTTCTATGCGAAGTGACAAGTATTCTAGGATTTTTCATAAACACATAAACATAAGTTTGTTTTATTGGACTCGAAGCCAATCAATTCAAGAATTAGTTAATGACTCCGAAGAAACTAAATAAAAACTAGGTTTATTGGATCGAGTTATTGGCAGATCCTATGATACATATCAGAATAAAGTACTTGAATTTTTGGTATCATTCTTTTTCCTTACTATATTGATATAAATATGGATAGAAATCACCGTATCGTATGTATATAGTAGAATAATGGAAAATCTCATATTTTTTATCTTAATAAATATCTTCGTTAATAACTAGGTAGTAGCTTTTAACTAGTAACTTGGTTATTTGAAGAATTGTAACTTTTTCAGTTGAATTTTTTTTTTTTTTATTTATTTTATTATTGCTCCTTCCGGAAGAAATAAGGGCTGGTGAATGGGAAACAATTAATAAGAATAAAAAAAGAAAGCTTGATTTTCTTATGGAACATACATATCAATATGCATGGATCATACCTTTCGCTCTACTTCCAGTTACTATGTCAATAGGGTTGGGACTTCTGCTTGTTCCGACCGCAACAAAAAATCTGCGTCGTATGTGGACTTTTCCTAGTGTTTCATTGCTAAGTATAGTTATGGTTTTTTCGTCCGATCTGTCTATTCAACAGATAAATGGCAGTTCTATCTATCAACATCTATGGTCTTGGACCATCAATACTGATTTTTCCTTAGAGTTCGGCTACTTGATCGATCCACTTACTTCTATTATGTCAATACTAATCACTACGGTTGGAATCATGGTTCTTATTTATAGTGACAATTATATGTCTCATGATCAAGGATATTTGAGATTTTTTGCTTATATGAGTTTTTTCAATACTTCCATGTTGGGATTAGTTACTAGTTCCAATTTGATACAAATTCATCTTTTTTGGGAACTAGTGGGAATGTGTTCGTATTTATTAATAGGTTTTTGGTTCACACGACCGGCTGCCGCAAATGCTTGTCAAAAAGCGTTTGTAACTAATCGTGTAGGGGATTTTGGGTTATTGTTAGGAATCTTAGGTTTTTATTGGATAACAGGGAGTTTCGAATTTCGAGATTTGTTCGAAATCTTCAATAACCTGATCCGTAATAATGGGGTCAACTCTTTATTTGCTACTCTGTGTGCCTCCCTATTATTCGTCGGTGCAGTTGCTAAATCCGCACAATTTCCCCTTCATGTATGGTTACCTGATGCCATGGAGGGGCCTACTCCTATTTCGGCTCTTATCCATGCTGCTACTATGGTAGCAGCAGGCATTTTTCTTGTCGCTCGATTTCTTCCGCTTTTCACAGTCATACCTTACATAATGAATCTCATTTCTTTGATAGGTGTAATAACGGTACTATTAGGAGCTACTTTAGCTCTTGCTCAAAGAGACATTAAGAGAAGTTTAGCCTATTCTACAATG